AACTGAACAAGCGGGTACAAAAGGAGTTCAAGTACAAATTGCAGGACGTATCGATGGAAAAGAAATTGCACGTGTTGAGTGGATCAGAGAGGGTAGGGTTCCTCTACAAACCATTCGAGCTCAAATTGATTATTGTTGCTATACAGTTCGAACTATTTATGGGGTTTTAGGAATCAAAGTTTGGATATTTCTAAATAAAGAATAACATATTTTCCGTTAATTTCCTATATTAATATAAAAAAAATGAAAAATTTTTCTATTTTTATTCCCCAAAAATTTAAAATTTTATAAGGTTGAATTGACTAAAAAATGAAATTAATCATTTGATATTGATAATATTGCTATGCTTAGTGTGCGACTCGTTAGTTTTTTTAGAATGGTTCCATTTTATTTTAACAAAAAAAAAAAAGAAATCGATTCATAGTATAAAATAGTATAAATTAATTAAAAAAAAAACTAATAACCAACGCATTGCTTCGGATTATCTAGATCTAAAGAGCTAGTCAAAACAAAAGATATGATATATATATTGATAATATAATTAATAATTATAGCAACTAAAATATTGTGCAACATAAAAAAAAAATAAAAAAACCTTATTATATTATTAGTTGTAAAGCAATTAAGAATATATGGATAAATGAAGGGTTGAAAGAAAGAGAGAAAAATATATCAATGATATAGAATTCGAATATGTAAAGGTCTATGGGTCATCTCATAAAAGGTAGTGTAATAAAGCATCAATATAAATCGATATTCATATATTTATGAATATATTCGTAACATAAAAAAATTAAGAGCTCTGAATCAAAAAAAACTGAGAATATTGATTCAAGAAAAAACAATATTCAAATATTTATTAATTATTAGATATGATTAGATATGAGAGAGGCTCCATTGTAGAATTCGGACCTAACCATTAATCGAGAAGCGATGAGAACGACGAAACCTGCAAATACTTAAGATTTTATTAAAAACAAATCTTCAAAATTGATTAGGTGGGATGGCGGAAGAAACCAAAAAGCAATCCATTTTTTTAGGAGTTGTGCCCTACTACATTCTATCTGAATTTGATAATAAAAGAGTAAATATTCGCCCGCGATAATTTGGATTTTCTTGAAATTTTTTCTCTATTTTTTCTAATCCAATAAAAAAAAAAGATTAATTAGAAGCTTATAATATAACAAAACAAGATTCTCTAGTTAAGTTATATACGGATATATAATAAATTGTTTATTTTATTTATTAAGAATACATATTGAGTTCTATATCAAAACAAGATATAAAAATTTTGAATAGACCAATAGATTCTATGAAATCTTAAAAAATACCATAATTCAATTATTGATTAAACATATGAATATTAGTACATATTTTTTTATCGATTTAATCAATATATCTATATTGAATTGCTTCATTCGCGAGGAGCCGTATGAGGTGAAAATCTCATGTACGGTTCTGTAATAGAGATGGAATTGAGAAACAACCATCAATTATAACCCCCAAAGAACCAGATTTCGTAAACAACATAGAGGAAGAATGAAAGGAATATCCTATCGAGGTAATCATATTTGCTTCGGAAGATATGCTCTTCAGGCACTTGAGCCCGCCTGGATAACATCTAGACAAATAGAAGCGGGACGACGAGCAATGTCACGAAATGTTCGCCGAGGTGGACAAATATGGGTACGTATATTTCCAGATAAACCTGTTACAGTAAGACCTACTGAAACACGTATGGGTTCGGGAAAAGGATCTCCCGAATATTGGGTAGCTGTCGTTAAACCTGGGAAAATACTTTATGAAATGGGCGGGGTCCCAGAAAATATAGCAAGAAAGGCTATTTCAATAGCATCATCCAAGATGCCTATACGAACTCAATTCATTATTTCAGGATAATAAATTAGAACCAAAGGAAAGAGGTCTTTAAGATGAAAACAAAAAAAATGCAAATGTAGATTCCTTTTTTTGAACACAGAATATTTTTACTTCAATCTTTGGACTGAAAGAACAAAAAAATGATATGATTCAACCTCAAACTCGTTTGAATGTAGCTGATAACAGCGGAGCACGCGAACTGATGTGTATTCGAATCCTAGGAGCAAGTAATCGACGATATGCTTATATTGGTGACATTGTTGTTGCTGTAATCAAAGAAGCAGTACCAAATACGAACTTAGAACGATCAGAAGTGATCAGAGCTGTAATTGTACGTACTTGTAAAGAACTCAAACGTAGCAACGGTATAATAATTCAGTATGATGATAATGCTGCAGTTGTTATTGATCAAGAAGGAAATCCCAAAGGAACTCGAATCTTTTGTGCAATCGCCCGAGAATTGAGACAATTAAATTTCACAAAAATAGTTTCATTAGCACCCGAGGTATTATAAGACGAAACCGTGAAATGAATACATTATTCTGTGAATAAAATGGATTAATTAATGTATTTTATCTCACATATATCCCTTTTTGTAATAATTCTTATAAGTATCAGAAGTAGCAATTATTATATATATATCTAAGAGATAGAAATAGAAAAAAATCTAACATAAATAAAAGGAGCATGTTGATTATATAGAAAGTAAGGTGCAACAATCATTTTCGTTTACCATGGGTAAGGACACCATCGCTGACATAATAACCTATATACGAAATGCTGACATGAATAAAAAAGGAATGGTTCAAATACCATTTACTAACATCACAGAAAACACTGTAAAAATACTTTTACGAGAGGGTTTTGTTGAAAACGTCAGAAAACATAGAGAAAACGGCAAATATTTTTTAGTTTTAACTCTCCGGTATAGAAGAAATCGAAAAGGATCATATAAAAGTTTTTTAAATTTAAAACGGATCAGTACACCCGGTCTACGAATCTATTCGAATTATCAAAGAATCCCTCGAATTTTAGGGGGCATGGGAATTGTAATTCTTTCAACTTCTAGAGGTATAATGACAGATCGAGAGGCTCGAGTAGAGAGAATCGGTGGAGAAGTTTTATGTTATATATGGTAATCTTTCTAACATTGGAATTCTATGAGAAACTTCTATCCATTTTTGTAAAAAAGATATAGAAAACACAAGTTTTTAAGATTATTTCACCCCTTATACTTATATAATATAGAATAGTGAATGAGAATATATAATAGTGAATGCGAGAAGGAGGTTTAACTGGAATTGGAAAAAAGGGGAACTCACGAAGATTTCATTACTAAATGAATAACTTCCCCAAGGTATGTTTCAAGTTCCCTTATATAATAAATAATAAATACAAATTGTATTTTGATTATAGGCTATGTTTCCGAAAAAATTCAATGTACTTTTTATAGGTATACAATTGGGAAAGAAAAAAAAGAAGTCATTCAATTTAATTAGGGCGTTTTTGAACTTCAACATTATTTTTGTGAGGAAGGCTACAATTATAAATTCGAAATTTAAGGAAACCTTATTTTCTTCCAATAATTGAATTTTGGATTAACTTATTAAGGAATGGCAAATATGAAAATAAGGGCCTCCGTTCGGAAAATTTGTGAAAAATGTCGATTGATTCGAAGACGGGGGCGAATTATAGTAATTTGTCCTAATCCAAGACATAAACAAAGACAAGGATAATATTTTTACAAACGAGGACTTTATAAAAATAAAAAATATTTCTACATTCTATTTTTTATATATCTTTTATATTCTATATTATTCTATATTAATTATCAAATTATTATAAGAAATATTATTGATATTTCAATTTTTGAAATCAAATATTTCAAAAATTGTATTTTATATTAATCGAAATAGAATACAATTAATATAGAAAAATCGAATATTAATTCTAGTTCGAAACTAGTTAGAAAATGAAAAAGAATCTGTTTTTTGACATGAAATGGATATATCCATAGCATATATCTTGGATTTATTTTTATGAAAGAATTAAATATGGCAAAACCTATACCTAAAATGGGTTCACGTAAAAATGGACGTATTGGTTCGCGTAAGCATACTCGTAAAATACCAAAGGGAGTTATTCATGTTCAAGCTAGTTTCAACAATACTATTGTGACTGTTACAGATGTACAAGGGCGGGTGATTTCCTGGTCCTCCGCCGGTACTTGTGGATTCAAGGGTACACGAAGGGGGACGCCTTTTGCCGCTCAAACCGCAGCAGGAAGTGCTATTCGAACAGTAACGGATCAGGGCATGCAACGAGCAGAAGTCATGATAAAAGGTCCAGGTCTCGGAAGAGATGCGGCATTAAGGGCTATTCGTAGAAGTGGTATACTATTAAATTTTATACGAGATGTAACACCTATGCCACATAATGGATGTAGATCCCCTAAAAAAAGACGTGTGTAAAACTAAAAATAAACATGGAAAAGATTTCAAGAGAAATAAACAAGTCAAGGATTTGATCAAAAGAATATATTACTATGGTTCGAGAGAAAATAAGAGTATCTACTCGGACACTACAATGGAAGTGTGTTGAATCAAGAATAGACAGTAAACGTCTTTATTATGGACGCTTTATTCTGTCTCCACTTATGAAAGGTCAAGGCGATACAATAGGCATTGCAATGCGAAGAGTTTTACTCGGAGAAATAGAGGGAACTTGTATCACATGTTTAAAATCAGACAAAATACCACATGAATATTCTACCATAGTAGGTATTCAAGAATCCGTACATGAAATTTTAATGAATTTGAAAGATATTGTATTGAGAAGTAATCTGTATGGAACTCGGGAAGCATCTATTTGTTTCAAAGGTCCTGGATATGTAACCGCTCAAGACATCATTTTACCACCCTCTGTGGAAATCATTGATAATACACAACATATAGCCAACGTAACGAAACCTATTAATTTTGGTATTGGATTAGAAATCGAGAGGAATCGTGGGTATCGTATAAAAAAACAAAAAAACTTTCAAGATGGATGTTATCCTATAGATGCTGTATTCATGCCTGTTCGAAATGTAAATCATAGTATTCATTCTTATGTGAATGGGA